TAAAAAAAAGGGGGGAATGGTATAGTAGAAAAAGTTATACAAAACTATATATGAATCACCCCCACCCTCTTCTCTCTCTCTTTTTTTTTTCTTTTTTTATTTTATTAATTGACTTGCGTTTGATTAAAATGAAATTCTGTAAAAACCCCCGCCTTTTTTAAAATATCAGAAACAGTTTCTGTAGGTTGAGCGCCCTTTTCAAGAAAATATAAAATACCGGGAATATTTAAATAAGTTTGATTTTTTATCGGATCATAAAAACCCACTTTGCGAAGATCTCTTCCTTCTCTTCGAGATCGCACATCAATTGCAACGATTCGATAAAGGGCTCATTGGGATAGATGTAGATGAACTATAACCCCCCCTAGAAACGTATACGAAGTTTTCTCCTCGTACGGCTCGAGAAATTGGAAGTTAGATCTATGTATAGAATTAGAATGTTAAATAGATCCATAACATCATCAAATCAATTAGACTATGGATTATTTAATCCTTTTTTATTCCTCTTTATCAAAAAAATCATTTGTATTCTCATAACTCAAGTTGGATAACTCTGAAATAGTTCAAAAGGAAAGCCTTAGGCATTTCATTTTTTGAGTGGTCTCTAACCCCTTTTTGTTTGTCTCGTTTAGAATATATTTAGATTCTTTCTATTTTATCTAGTTGTCGAGACAATTGAAAAACGGTATTTCCTTGTTCCAAAATACTTTATCTTTGCCTGGAATCATTGGGTTTAGACATTACTTCGGTGAATTTGAATCATTTCAAAATGACAGCAACATGCCCCTTTTTATGATTTCTTTCTATCAAAAAATCATACGAACGGTCGATTCCCGCATGATACACTTTTGATCAAAAGAGTTTCACTAATTCCAACAAATACAAATTTCCCTTTTTTATTTGAAACTTGCTCCAATTGGATCCTTTCGATTTCTACTAGATCGAAAATATACTTACGAAGTTGTTCCAACTTATTAATTGGCACTAACCCTAGATCCTTGCCCCTGAGAAATGAATCAATACTTTCTACTCGAGCTACATCATATACTTGTGACATTTAACCCCAACAAAAAAGGGGTTCTAATGGAACAGAACAAAAGATGTCGAGCCAAGAGCACCTTCATTTCTATAGAATAGAAAATGGTGGGTGTAAAAATCCACAACTGATCATGTCTGTCAAGTCGCACGTTGCTTTTTACCACATCGTTTCAAACGAAGTTTTACCATAACATTTCTCTAGTTTGGAACTGATATGTAATTGATTCAATTCTGGAATCATGAATAGTCATTTGTTCGATCGTTTCAGAGAAATCTATATTTTTTCTTCTTTTATATGAATTGGTGCTTTCTAAAGTAAAGAAATCTTATCAAGAATGAAATTTCAATGCATTTTTTATTTTCTTTATTAATATTAATTTATACATAAATTCTAAATATTAGAATCAAAAGTGCTTTTTAGTAAATCTACATTCCATTTTCAAGTAACCTAATAAGATATATTCAACAATCTCAGACTTCTTCGAGTATCAAATAGTCAAAAGAAATGATTCAAATAGTTATTGAATTGAAAAACCCCTACCTCATATCACTATTTGAATAAAATTTTACTAAGGATCACGTTTGATTATCATAAAAAAATCTATGATTAAAAAAAGAGAGATTGAAAAAATCTAATTTCTTTTTTTCCTAGAATGGGAGTGGATAAAAAGGGTTGATGGAAAAGAAGATTTAGGCTCTTTTTCTTTCATTTCAGACTGAAAACTAAAATAAAAAAGCGAAAGAAAAAAGGAATTTACTCTATCTATCAGATAGACTGAATTCTTTGACTGAAGATTCAATAATTTGTATTTAAAGCAAGGGGAATAGAATAGTGTGTAGGAATCCCCCGGTGTCTATTATTACATCAATTTCGAATTATTTATTCGAGCCAAATCAAATACGAAATGAAATACTTAAAAACGAGGTTCAAAGAAAATACATGTCTTACATATGGAACTTGATGATTTGTTAATCAGATTTCTACAGACACAGCTATTGAAATTGATATTTTACATTGTTGATTAACTCTTATTATCATATGGACATATTTACTTTATTTGAAATTCTTGTGTTGTCATCTATGTTCCTACCTTACCTAGATCATAACTCGATATAGCTCTATCTGTATGGATTTGAACTCAATTTGTGAAAAAGATATGATTCAGAGAAAAAAAGAATGATTAAAAATCAGAAACAAGAATCACATTCTATCCATTCAATATTCTACTTTGAAAGAGAAATTAGTTCAAAAAGACAATCTCTCATTTCATTATTCTGATAATGTCTATTTATATAGAAATAATAGGTATTTCCTGGGACGGAAGGATTCGAACCTCCGAATACCGGGACCAAAACCCGTTGCCTTACCACTTGGCCACGCCCCATTTCGATTTATATTCGATACTACTAAAGACTAGTATCGGTATTGGTTATTCGTCAATTCCAGCCCAAATATCTATGGACTCTACTGTTCCTGGGATTTTGACACGTGTATCTATAGAATAAAACTGAATTTATTGATCATTACATATAATTCAATTAAGATATTGTATGAGAGGATGATTTCCTTAATTCGCAAAAGAAAATAAAAAAAAAATGGATTGGGCGAGTTCAAATTCAAAAAAAGATTTTTTCATCTACCTTACTTTCATCATTTTTACCGTATATCAATTATTAATAATAATATATTATTATATTAACTCAATCAAAATACAATTATCTCCAAGTCCAATAAAAAAAAAATGTTTGTTATGCTTAATATCTTGAGTTTGATCTGTATCTGTCTTAATTCCGCCCTTTATTCGAGTAGTTTTTTCTTAGCCAAATTGCCTGAGGCCTACGCTTTTTTGAACCCAATCGTAGATTTTATGCCAGTAATACCCCTTCTCTTTTTTCTCTTAGCCTTTGTTTGGCAAGCTGCTGTAAGTTTTCGATGAAATTTTGAATACTGTCCTAGACGTGATTTATTCGCAAAAAAAAAATTGTAACAATGGATAAGATCAGATAAGTCTTACACTATAGTATGAACTCTGGATTTAACTAATTCTTAGATAGCTTAGATAAATCTGAATCACCCCATTTCCTCATTCTGATTACTTTATCATTTATTGAATAATCCTATTCCAGGCCCCGCGGAGGTAGGAAAGACATTTTTTGGAATGAAAGAGGTAACTCTTATTCCAAATGAATTTCTTCAAATTCTTTTTTATTTCATTTCTATAAACCCTTCCGTTTATTGGTGTCAAAATAGGATATGTGGTATAAAAATGGAGAATCTATTCTCTTTTTTTCAAAAAAATGATCTTGGAGATTGTGTAATGCTTACTCTCAAACTCTTTGTTTACACAGTAGTGATATTCTTTGTTTCTCTCTTCATCTTCGGATTCCTATCTAATGATCCAGGACGTAATCCTGGACGTGAAGAATAAAAAAAAAGAGGCCTTTCCTTTTACTTGCTTAATTTTTCAATATTCTTAGTATTTTATCTATTGCACATCTTTAATTTGAATTAAATAAAAAAATCAAAAAGGGGTTCGAAGAATTGGAATTTGAAAGATAAAGAAAATACCGAGTCATCAACGGAAACGGAAAGAGAGGGATTCGAACCCTCGGTACGAAAAGCTCGTACAACGGATTAGCAATCCGACGCTTTAGTCCACTCAGCCATCTCTCCGAATTGAAATTGAAAAAGGATAATTACTATGTTACATAGTTCCATTACACGAAATGGAAGGATTGAAAAAATCCCCTTTTTATCTATTTTAGATTTCGATGGTATTTTACTATATTGATATATACAACTTTAATATATACAACTTTGATAAGCAATCCTATTTAGATAAAGAAAAGGCTCAAAAGAGATATTTCGAATAAAAAAAAGAATACCTCTTTTCCGAAAGAGTTTTTTTTTCTTTTTTTTCACGGCCTGGCCTGGTCAGTACCTAGCCGGGCCTTTTTTTGTTTTTGTTCCAAATCAAATCGTAGAGAAAAGAAAATGATTTTTCTTTTTTGACATATAAAACGATTGGCTTGTTATTGAAATAACAATCAGAAGGACGGACTATTTCCATATATATGATATAGAATTAAATGATATAGAATCAAAGTTTTATTTCTTATCATATTACTTTATTCTTCTTTTTTAAGTAAAAAAAAATTTAAGTAAATAATAAAAAAAAGAAAAAAGAGAATTGTCGATTGTTGTACAATGCATTTTAATGTCATGACATAAATAGTTTTATAGCGACCTATCTGTTCTGTCCAAAATCCTCGAAAGAACTTGTTATTTAGTTAGTTTAATTATTTAATTAATTACTAGTATTCTTTTCTTATTTTGATTACGTCGGATTGCCTTGTTCGACAAAAAGTACATTTCTATACAATAATCGCACTGTAGCGGGTATAGTTTAGTGGTAAAAGTGTGATTCGTTTTATTAATCCTTTGTATAGTTAAGGGGTGCCTCGGTTTGATTCCTATTCCGAGCAAAAACTTTATTTCTTAAAAGGATTTAATCCTTTACCTCGCAATGAAAGATTCGAGGAAGAATATACATTCTCGTGATTTGTATCCAAAGGTCAAGTAAAAATTGAAAAGTTGGATTATTAAATAAATTGCGAAACATAATTTTTGTTTGAATTGGATCAGTACTTCCAATTAAATAAGTATGAATAACAAATCCATGGATAAAGATAGAAAAGTTTATTTCTAATCGTAACTAAATCTTCAATTTTTGGTTTATATAGGAAAGATTGAAGCAAAATAGCTATTAAAGGATGTCTTTAGTTTACTAGAGACATCGACGTATTTTTTTAGCTCGGTGGAAATAAAATACTTTTCCTAAGGATTATTTCAAATTTCAATAGAAATAAAGAACGAAGTAACTAAGAATATTGTTAGAATACCCTATTCCTTATTCTAGAGGGATTGTCTAAAAAGCAAATTGTTTTGAATGCATTCATTC